CAATCCATGAGTATACCACGAAGTTACGAAGGTTGTACCTGTGAACCAACCCCCTAAAGAGAAATAGGCACAAGGAAAGAGCAATAGACCAGACCAACCTACAAAAACGAAGCGATCCCTCCGTAACCAGTCATCCATAATATCAAATAAATCTTTTTCGTCTTTGGTAAATTTACCAAGGGCTATAGTCATAGCGATCCTCCTATTCATCTACTTCAACCATTTCCGAACACCTTAATGTTATATATCTTAATGTTATATATTATGGCATTTTCAGGGCGCTCAAAATTCTATCATTTGTTTATGATTTGATTTCTCGCGCACTGCCCCATAAAATTGAACCCTTAGAATTTCATTTAATTGGTTTCGAAGATAAAAAATTTTATTTTTTTGGTCCTTACTTAGGTAAACGTATAAACTCAATTTGTTTCTTCCTTGCTATTAGTTTATTAATAAGTAGTTGAATCTAAATCATGAATTGTCGGATGACTCATTACTCAGATAAATAAAAATTTTTTTATTTTTTTGTGGGTATTAAATACTTTAAATACTTTAAATACTTGTGTATTAAATACTATAGTATCAACTCTTTTTTTTACTTTTATACTTTTTTTAGTTGCCGGGTTCAAGCAAACAGGTAACTTTGAATATTTTTTTCTAGTTTCTTTGATATCTATATGTAATGCCCTTATGTATCTGTAAAAAGGGGAAAATTTCTTATTTATATTTAATTCAATATTTAAATAAAATAATAGGAAACTGTAAATGAGAGTTTCTTTCTCACATACACCTTCGATCACATTACATTGTCATCTCGTATGCATCAATATGGAAATATTTTATTGATATCTGAAGCCATGATTATGATTCGATTTTTTTATTCTTAATAAAATAAAATTTAATTCTTATACAAATAGAATTTATGATATTGTTATGTTCTGGAATCAAAAAAATATATTGAAATGCCTTTAGTTATTAATTTTGAATAAGACTTTCTTTCTCTAGGCAGGAACACAATATATTTCCTATGAAATATATAAAAATAAGAAGATTCAATAAGAGATATCGACGGATTTCCTAATAAAAAAATTAAATAAAAAAATCTACTGTTTCAATTTTATCTCGATCGAATTTGAATATCAGAATAGTGGATATAGTCATGATTCGATGGGTTAGGTCCACTTACTTTTTCTTTTGGATTTGTCGATTTATAATCTATCGAAAAGTATAAAATATAATATATATTTAGCGATTCAAGAGACGACTTATTATTATTCACTGTAATTATAATATAAAATGTTCCATTTTATTTTATAAATTACTCTCTAACTTTATTATTAGTTATTATTAGAAAGTTATTATTAGAATGAAATTAAAAAAATTCGAAATTATACACTTTCGAATTAAAATTTTACTATTTAGAAAGTAAAGAAAGTAAAAGCCCCTTATCGGATTTGAACCGATGACTTACGCCTTACCATGGCGTTACTCTACCACTGAGTTAAAAGGGCCGTCTTTATTTAATTCCTGACTGAGTCGATAGGTAAATAAAATCTATCTATAAATATTAGATATAAATCTATCTATCTATATATATATATATTAAATATATATACAATAGACGCATAGTGGTTAGTAGCTCGTTTCGGAACTATAAACGAGAATTTTAATTTATTTAAAATTTACTTAACGGGGTATTTTTTGCTTTTTTTATATTGGATTTGATAAATATCCATGCAATGAATTTTTTTACTTTAAACTGCCTACCACACCAAAATATAACGAAATTCATTTGACTTATACATGTACTCAGCAATTTGACATAGACCCAAGATATTTTATCTTGAGATGTGATGAAGAGATACGGGCTATCCTCTGAACAATAATTTTCTAAAAAAAAAATTTTTGATAACTTAATTTCTCAATCCATCTTTCTTCCCTAATTAGAAGATGGATTCTGTCTGACTTTCTTGGGTTAGTGTTAGAGGGGATACTACTATTTCTTAACAATGAGATGAGGCAATCCGCGAAGTAAAGTAAAAAAACGAAACTTAACCCTCTTTTTTTTTTATTTTTTTATGTCAGACCAATCACTTCTTGAAAAGATTCTGTACTAGGCTATTTTTATATTTTTTTTTATTTCCACTTTAAATATAAAAAGAAAATATATCGATTTTTTTATAGAATTGTGATTAGAATATGAATACAAATGTAAAATAAAAAAATCGATATAAAATCCTATATAAAAAATAAAAACCTTATAAGCTAGTCATACCATTTGATTATATTGACAATTTTAAAAAACTGATCATACTATGATCATAGTATGATGGCGGTTGAGCAAGTATGCCCCCATCGTCTAGTGGTTAGGACATCTCTCTTTCAAGGAGGCAGCGGGGATTCGACTTCCCCTGGGGGTAGGGTACTACTAAAGGAAGTTGATTATGGATTATCCATAAAGTTAGAATAGATTCTTCCTGGGTCGATGCCCGAGCGGTTAATGGGGACGGACTGTAAATTCGTTGGCAAGATGTCTACGCTGGTTCAAATCCAGCTCGGCCCAATAATTCGCTGTCTACATAATCCTTTTTGTTTTGCATAAATGACAGATAAGGGTAAGAAAAAAAGTAAAATTTCGGGGTATATTTCGACTTTACTTTTTTCTTTTTTTTATTGTGTCTATTTACTTTTTTGTTTCCATAAAAAATCCGATCTTGATCTTGCCAAGGATCCCGATATGGATCCTTTAAATATAAACTTTAATGAACAGAGTCGAGAAAATAATCTATATATATATATTTTTTTTTTATAGATTAAAAATCGATTTGATAATAATGCAAGGATTACCAGTAATCCGTCTTGCTCTCACTAAAGTGATATCCATGTAGATATCAATATATCACTTGTGACTTTCTTTGTTACAAAACACGAATTTGAATTTCAAATTGAAATGATTAAAATGAAATCATAAGAAGGAATATGTAAGCTACCCACTTGATTTCCATGGGATTGTAGTTCAATTGGTCAGAGCACCGCCCTGTCAAGGCGGAAGCTGCGGGTTCGAGCCCCGTCAGTCCCGGCGAATTCAATAAAAAAAGAAAAAAAGACATTAACCCCCTTTTTGTTTCTGGGCAAGGGGATCAAAATGGTTTCATTTATCTTTTTGTTTTATTTTTCTTTTTTCATCAAGCAAAAGAAAGGGGTATCTCCATTATTTTAACTAGCACCAATTGATGGTAGAGAGACATATGTAAATTAGAATAATTATTGAGAGCATTCAACACTTAAAGAAAGAGATACTGTATGGGGTTTCTTCTTTTTGTCAATTGATCTCCCAGTAACTCATGTAGGAAAATGGAATAGGATAGCGTATAATACGTTTGCCAAGAGTACCTATGTATACTTTTCTTTCTATGAAGTCAAGGAGTTGAAAATAGTTCGAATCCAACCAAGGAAAGAGGATATTTAAAAAATAAAGATAAAATTAGTCTTCCCTTATGAATATGCTCTTTTTAAAGATTAGAGTCGATGTCGAATAAAAAACTCGTAAGAAAATTTAAATAGTTTTTTTTTTTGAATATTTTAGTTTTTTACTGGGACTCGTCTTTATCACATTTCCCTTATTTGTTTTCCAAAAAGACGATATACCTTTAAAAATTTTTGAAAACAATCGAAATATAAAGGTTTTTTATGATACTTCATCAGATGATTGTACAAGGAAAGTAAAGTACTAGGTTGTAGAAAAGAAAGCGGGAAAAAAATAAAAAATAAATATTTTTTGATTGGATCAGGAATATCATTATGTATTCGGTGTGGATAAAAGATCTTCCTATGTTATACTATTAAATTCTTGACGATGAGTCGATTTCATAGCTCCGATATTGTTATTCATGATATTTCTTTCATTCGATATCATCGAAATCTAATTCATCTGAGTGAGTTTACAAGCGAAAGATTTATCATCTCTATGGGATTAAATCCCGAGATATTTCAAAGAAAAAAAACGATTAAATTATGGAAGTCAATATTCTTGCATTTATTGCTACTGCACTCTTCATTCTCATTCCTACTGCTTTTTTGCTTATAATTTACGTAAAAACGGTTAGTCAAAATGATTAATTTGAATACAATTTTACTATCAATGAACAAAAAAGGGTTTAAATTTCTAGTCTTAAATGAAAGGAATGCATTAGACTCAGTATTAGACTCAGTAGTAGTAGTATCCTAAGGGGCCCGCTAGTATGGTAGAAAGAGATTTCTTTCTACCATACTAGCCATTATGGTTATTGTAATGTATAAAGATACAAGTGAAATATCTTAATAAAAAGGAATCCACCTATATTTCTTTTTTTCTTTATATCAATATAAATTAAATAGAATATGAAATGTATGTACATACTTTCTCAATTTCATTTGTTTGTTTGATCCATTTAATACAGATAATCCTAATTCGATGGAAACTTCTTCAGATTTCGAAAAGGGGGTTACCCATGAATGGTTAACCGTGTAAACCCTGATATAAAAATAGAAAACGAGTCAATAAAACAAAACATAAATCCAATTCTAAAAAAAAAATCTTAAAAAAAAAAACTGCCGAACGGTTTAGAAAACTAAAACAGTTGATACAGGTTGATAGAGTTTGATTATTACCGCAATTAGGAGTACTTCTAGAGTCCACTTCTTCCCCACACTACGAGAGAGAGGGAAAATGTAAAAACTACCATTAAAGCAGCCCACGCGAGACTTACTATATCCATGTGAATTCTGTCCCCTATTTCTATGAATATGAAGAAACTATTCCATTATTGTTCACTAATAATAGTGAAATCACTGGTACAGAGTCAAAAAAAAGGGAGAGGTATTTGGTCACCATTGATAAACTACTCCAAAAATCCACTTATCTTATAATGAGTTATTCTTATTATAGAATTTCTAGTAGAATCGACAAGATGTAAACACAAGTAAACAGACACTTTTCGAAGTATCCAAGGAATCTGACTCACATGTAGAAATAAAAAGACTTTTTCTTTTTTATCGTTTTTATTTTTGTAAGTAAAATGAAAGGCAATTCTTCATCTAATCTAATATTAGATTGAATGTCTGAGCATTCCTAGACTTTCATGAGTCTGTATCCAAAGTATCGTAGGTCCTTTCCAAAACTATTACTTTAATTCCCCCTCCGTCTATCCAATCTAATTGAAGACTCAGTAAGTGGAACTAAATTAGTAGTGGAAAGTAAAGATTTACGGATTTCCCTCCACTACTTTAAGTTTTCCTTGAATCTGATAGGCAAAACTTTAGGTTAGAGAATAGAACCTCGAGAGCCAGGGGCTTAGAATCACGATAAAGAAAGTATCAAGAGTCTTTTCCTACGTTTGTTATATGTTCTAATAGGGGATTTCAAGTTCAAGTCTGTTGTTGAGGCGGCACCCGGATTTGAACTGGGGAAAAAGGATTTGCAGTCCCCCGCCTTACCACTCGGCCATGCCGCCAAAACGATAGAAACTAAATTCAAATTTTATCTTTTTTTTCAGCTCCGAAAAAAATATATAGATTTTCAGTCACAAAATTTAGAATACAGTACAAATCAGAACCATTAACTATTGACTGTAAATTCATGACCATTTTTTAATTAAAATATATATACATTTTTTTATTTCTAATAATAAAAGCAAATCATTAGAAATGTATTTATAACTAATATATATTTTAATTTTTTCAATTAAAATAAAAGGAAAAAATCTTCTTCAATTTCAATTATAACAGTAATTATGAGTATATGTAAACCCCAGAATCAGAACATACGTTACGTTGTGTTATAGAGCTATAGCTCTATACTGGGTTATTTTATCTCTCTGGGGGTGCTTTTAAGGAGTAATTCTCAATAAATTTTTGTATTTCAATTTTTCATTGAATACTTTGAAGAGAAAGTTTAATTTTTGATAGAGCACAGCATGTGCTGTCCCAAATATAACTGTACCCCAATAAAAGATAAAAGAATAAAAATAGACGTATATATCTTATCTGTGCATTCTTTTTTATTTTAATAATAAAAAATTTTAATAACTTAAAAAAACCAGTTTTCTTACCTACTTCAATTCAACGATATTATATTCAAAATAGGTAAAACTCTTTTCTGCGAATATTTTTCTGAACAATGAAATACAAACACATGAAAAAGTAAAGTGATAAAAAAAGTTTTCTATTTATTATATGTTTATTTGCTCGAACAGATCCAATCATGAATAAAAATTTTTATGGTATGCAATCAATTGGAATATGTAATATCATAGGTGAAAATGAAATTACTTTTTTCTAGTCTTTACAAAACTCCAAAAGTTCCAGTGGTATTTCTCAATTCTGTTCCATTTGGATCTCTTTCTTATAAAAAATTCCAATTGAATCTAGTCTCCGTTCATACGTATTTCATACATTCCATATATCTTGGAGTTGGATAAAATTTCATGTGATTCAGTAAACAGAATAGAAATTCCATTATTGCTAGATCGAATTCTATGGATATGATTCGGTGAAGAATGAGAGATGGGATGTTTTCAATAAACGGATAAATGGGAAATTCAAAAAAGATGCTCGGGGATGGAAAAGAGGGAACATCTACAATACCCGGATTAAATCAAATACAATTTGAAGGGTTTTATCGGTTTATTGATCAGGGGTTAATAGAAGAACTTTCTAAATTTCCAAAAATTGAAGATATAGATCACGAAATTGAATTTCAATTATTTGTGGAAACATATCAATTGGTAGAACCTCTGATAAAAGAACGAGATGCTGTCTATGAATCACTTACATATTCTTCTGAATTATATGTATCCGCGGGATTAATTTGGAAAACCAGTAGAAATATGCAAGAACAAAGAATTTTTATTGGAAACATTCCCTTAATGAATTCCCTTGGAACTTTTATAGTAAACGGAATATACAGAATTGTGATCAATCAAATATTGCAAAGTCCTGGTATCTATTACCAGTCAGAATTGGATCATAACGGGATTTCGGTCTATACCGGCACCATAATATCAGATTGGGGAGGCAGGTTAGAATTAGAGATTGATAAAAAAGCAAGAATATGGGCTCGTGTGAGCAGGAAACAGAAAATATCTATTCTAGTTCTATCATCAGCTATGGGTTCGAATCTAAGAGAAATTTTAGAGAATGTTTGTTACCCTGAAATTTTCTTATCTTTCTTGACCGATAAGGAGAAAAAAAAAATAGGGTCAAAAGAAAATGCTATTTTGGAGTTTTATCAACAATTTTCTTGTGTAGGTGGGGATCCAATATTTTCTGAATCCTTATGTAAGGAATTACAAAAAAAATTCTTTCACCAAAGGTGTGAATTAGGAAGGATAGGTCGCCGAAATATTAACTGGAGACTTAATCTTAATATACCTCAGAACAATATATTTTTGTTACCACGAGATATATTAGCAGCTGCCGATCATTTGATTGGGATGAAATTTGGCATGGGTACACTTGATG